ATGTGGCGTTGTAAAATGGCTGGCGGATCTAGAGGGGTAGCTGTCTAAGGAAAGTTAATTCATTAAAGTAGCATGCTTGTATCGTTGGCTAATGCCTGTAGATGTTATCTGGATTATCTGGTTGTGTATTGGTTCTTTTTAGTAGTCTGGATATATAAGCTATACCTTACGGTGGTCCTGTTTTTGGGGTTTGGCGGGACATTTGTTAACTGGTGGTGTGGCGGCGTCTACGGGGGGGTAGGGGGGGTTTGTAGTAAGCATGCCGCCGCGGGTGCGTGGTATGCGTACGTGTATGCGTACGTGTATGCGTACGTGTATGCGTACGTGTATGCGTACGTGTATGCGTACGTGTATGCGTACGTGTATGCGTACGTGTATGCGTACGTGTATGCGTACGTGTATGCGTACGTGTATGCGTACGTGTATGCGTACGTGTATGCGTACGTGTATGCGTACGTGTATGCGTACGTGTATGCGTACGTGTATGCGTACGTGTATGCGTACGTGTATGCGTACGTGTATGCGTACGTGTATGCGTACGTGTATGCGTACGTGTATGTCCTGCTACCATTAACTGAATGGCGCTCTTTCATAGTGGGCGAGGCTTAGACGGGTGCATTACCATGCTCGTGACTGTGCACATTGCCTTCGCTTTACACCCCGTGTCCTGCCGTCGATTGACTGCTAGTCCCCACGGATTTCTCCCCCCGTTGATACTTGTCGTATGACCAAGTCCAGCTTCAATTGATTTGACTGTGACGGGGCCTTTGACGGCCATAGGTGAGTCCAAGCATCCCTTAAAAATTAAAAAATACCAAAGGCATGACACCACAGTTATGTGTCGGCATGGGCTGATTAGTCATGAATCCATCGAGATGTCTTATTTAAGAGGAACGAATAGGCGATTTTAGGTGAGATGGCCCTGAAGAAAGAACCAGATGCCGTTTACGCCCCAGTGTTAGAAACCCCCACGGTTCATGGGCCCGTGGCGAGGAGAGGGATACTTTTCACAAGGGTTGCTGGTTTCACGTGAGTTGGTAGATCAAGAGATAAACCATTGGTGGTGATCTGCGTGTTGGCTTGAAATGATTTGACTTGGATGGGGTATGTACGATCAAGAACGCACATGGACTGGTGAATAGACATGGGGTAGAACAGTTATGTACTATTATACATGTATGTATTATATAACATATCTTATATGTGGTAGAGAGAAGTATGCACGAATTACATGGGCCGGACGGCGTTCAAGGAATAGTTTAAGTAGAATATCAGCTTTGGGTGTTGATGGTGGGACTTGAGTCTCTTCCTTGAGTCTTTGGGGGAAGATTCATTCCCCTTTTCTGGTTTACAAGACCAGTGTAATTAATATACTACAGAGACCTTCATTTTAGGAGATGGTTTTCGATGATACTGATAAGGGGCATTAAAATTAAGATGAGTGAAAAGTAAAGGATGGATGCCAGTTGGCCGATAATGATGAAGGGGTGTTCGACTGGCTGTCCGCCAATTCATGTAAGTGTTAGAAGGTCTGCGACTAATAGTCAGAACAAGCATTGGCTTAGTGGTCGAAACATTATACTTCGTTGTTTTGATGTATGCAATAATGGTATGAGAGCCAAGATTAGGATAGATAGGACTAGGGCTAGTACTCCTCCTAGCTTATTTGGGATGGATCGTAGGATAGCGTATGCAAATAGGAAGTATCACTCTGGTTTGATATGTGGAGGGGTGTTTAGTGGGTTGGCTGGAATATAATTGTCTGGGTCTCCTAATAGGTCGGGTGAGAATAAAACTAGTGTTAGGAGAACAAGGAGTATAATTAGCGTGCCTAGTGCGTCTTTGATCGTGTGGTAAGGGTGGAAGGGGATTATGTCTATGTCTGATGGGATTCCGGTTGGATTGTTTGAGCCAGTTTCGTGAAGGAATAGGAGGTGAACTATTACTAGGGCTGCAATAATGAAGGGGAGGAGGAAGTGGAAGGCGAAGAATCGTGTTAGGGTGGCTTTGTCTACTGAGAATCCCCCTCAAATTCATTCTACGAGGGTGGTTCCGATGTAGGGGATTGCCGAGAGTAGGTTGGTAATGACGGTAGCCCCTCAGAAGGATATTTGGCCTCATGGGAGTACATAGCCTATGAAGGCTGTTGCTATTACGGCAAAAAGGAGCAGGATACCTACGTTTCAGGTCTCTGTGAAGATATAGGATCCGTAGTAGAGGCCACGACCTACGTGTAGGAATAAGCAGATGAAAAACATGGATGCTCCGTTGGCGTGTAGGTAGCGTAGAACTCAGCCATAGTTGACGTCTCGGCAGATGTGTGTTACGGATTGAAAGGCGGTTGCTGTGTCTGAGGTGTAATGTATTGCTAAGAATAATCCTGTTAGGATTTGGATGCTTAGGCAGATTCCTAAGAGTGAGCCAAAGTTTCATCAGGAGGAGATACTCGATGGGGTTGGAAGGTCTACTAGTGAATCATTGATGATTTTGAATAGGGGATGTGTTTTTCGAATGTTGGTCATTTGTGGTTCTTGTAGTTGAAGTACAACGGTGGTTTTTCATGCCATTGGTCATGGTTGGAGTCCATGTAAGAATAATGATGACATACATTGTGTTTATTTTAAGTAGTATTTTTGTGGTAGGGTTTGTTGGATTTTCTTCTAAGCCATCTCCTATTTATGGAGGGGTTGGTTTAATTGTTAGTGGTGGTGTTGGTTGTGGAATTGTCATGAGTTTTAGTGGTTCTTTTTTGGGTCTAATGGTGTTTTTAATTTATTTGGGGGGAATGATGGTAGTTTTTGGTTATACAACAGCTATAGCTACTGAGCCATATCCGGAGGTATGAGTTTCTAGCAAGATTGTTTTGGGGGCCTTTTTGTTGGGGTTATTTATGGAGGTGGTGTTATTGTTATATGTGTTGAAGGAAGGGGATGTTGAGTTGGTACTTGAATTTAATGACTTGGGGGATTGAGTTGTTTATGATGTGGAGGATTTTGGGTTTGTTAGTAAGGAGGTTGTTGGTATTTCTGCTTTGTATAGTTATGGGACTTGACTGGTGGTGGTTACTGGGTGGTCTTTGCTTGTTGGGGTGGTTGTAATTATAGAGATTACTCGTGGTAATTAGTTAATATTTAGTGTGATGAGGCTTAGGGTCAGGGTGATTAAGAAGGAGAGAAAGTATAGTTTGATTTGGCCTTTTTGGCTTGAGATAAGTGTTGATGTTTTCATTTGGAATGAGGAGATTGATTTTGGTAGAGCATTTTCTAGTCAGGTTAAATCGAGTAGTATCGAAGCTACTTTTTGGCTTGCTAGTAAATTGATTAGTGGTTGTAGTCGGTGCATGACAGTTGGGAAGTAACCCAAGAGGTTTGAAAATTTAAGGTATTTTGAAGGGGGTGTAAGTTTGAGGTTTTGTGTTGCTATATTAAGTTCTAGGGCTACAATAAAGCCTAGTAAGGTGATCAATATGGCTGTAATTTTTAGATAAGTAGGTATAGTCATTTGTGGGATTGTGGTTGGTGTAATATTGTTTGAGATAAAGAATCCAGCGAAAATGCTTCCGATTAGGAGGCGTTTGATTGGGTTAATTAGTAAGGGGTTGTTTTCATTGATGAGAATGAGGGCAGGGAAGCGTGGTTGTCCTAGCAGGGCGAAGTAGATAATTCGGGTGCTGTATACGGCTGTGAGGGATGTGGCGATAAGAGTAATGGTTAGGGCTCAGGCGTTGGTATACGATGTGTTGATAGATTCGATGATGAGGTCTTTTGAGTAGAACCCGGTGAGGAATGGTATTCCTGTCAGAGCTAGGCTTCCTGTAATTAGTGCTGTAGTTGTGAATGGGAGAGATTTGTAGAGTCCTCCTATCTTCCGAATGTCTTGCTCATCATTTAGGCTGTGAATGATGGAGCCAGAGCATAGGAATAGTATCGCTTTAAAGAATGCGTGGGTGCAAATATGGAGGAATGCTAGGTGAGGTTGATTGATACCAACTGTGACTATTATTAAGCCCAGTTGGCTGGAGGTGGAGAAAGCTACGATCTTTTTGATGTCATTTTGGGTGAGGGCACAAATGGCTGTAAATAGTGTAGTAATTGCTCCCAAGCATAGTATTATGGTTTGAATGGTTTTGTTGTTTTCTGTTAGTGGGTAAAATCGGATCAGTAGAAAGATGCCGGCTACTACTATGGTGCTTGAGTGGAGTAGGGCTGAAACGGGTGTTGGACCTTCTATGGCCGAGGGGAGTCAGGGGTGGAGACCGAATTGGGCGGATTTTCCTGTTGCTGCTAGTAGTAGTCCAGCGAGTGGGAGGTTGGTGTTAGTTGGGTTGAGAGTGAAAATCTGTTGGAGTTCTCAGGTGTTAAGGTTGAATAGGAATCATGCCATTGCTATAAGGAACCCCACGTCTCCGATACGGTTATACAAGATTGCTTGGAGTGCTGCTGTATTGGCGTCGGTCCGTCCGTACCATCAGCCGATGAGTAAAAATGACATAATGCCTACTCCTTCTCAGCCGATGAACAGCTGGAATAGGTTATTAGCCGTGACTAGAATTATTATTGTGATGAGAAATATTAATAAATATTTAAAAAATCGGTTAATATTGGGGTCTGAGTGTATATATCACATTGAGAATTCTATGATAGATCATGTGACGAATAGTGCTACGGGCATAAAGATTATTGAGAAGTAATCGAGTTTGAAGCTAAGGTTTAGTTTCAGGGTTTGGATGGTTATTCAATGTCAGTTTGAGATTATCATTTCTTGGCCTGATTGAATGAATATTATTGTTGGGATTAGACTTACTAGGAAAGAGTACGAGACTATAGTTTTTACATAGTTGGGGTAAGATTTTTTGGCGTAGGAATTAAAGTTTGATGCCATAATTGGCATCGTCAAGATTAGTAGAGATAGCAGTGTGGAAGAAGTGAATAGGTTTATTACTTTTATTTGGAGTTGCACCAATTTTTTGGTTCCTAAGACCAACGGATAACTACTATCCTTTAAAAGTGGGAAAAAGCCGCGTTGTTATACGCGGGTGCATGAGTTAGCAGCTCTTGCGTACTTTTTCGGTGGATAAGAGTTTTGTAGTCTCTATTACTAGATTCACAATCTAGTGTTTTGTTTAAACTATATCTACAATAGAGAGTGCCTAAGATGATTTTAGGGTTAATTGATAGGAGGAGCAGTGGTAAAATATGTATTGCTATGAGCGTATTTTCTCGGGTATAGGATGGTGTAAGATTGCTGATATGGTGGGTTTGTTTGCCTCGTTGTGTTATAATGAGTATATAGAGGGAGTATAGGGCGGTGATAATAATATTAATTCCTATTAAGCCAATGGATAGTGGGGATCATGAGAATGTTGATATCACTACGAATAGTTCTCCGATCAGATTGATTGAAGGGGGTAGGGCCAGGTTGGTTAGACTAGCTAGTAGTCATCAGGCGGCTATGAGGGGTAGTACAGTTTGGAGGCCTCGGGCCAGAATTATAGTTCGACTGTGAATTCGTTCGTAGTTGGTATTGGCAAGGCAGAATAGTATAGAGGAGGTGAGGCCATGTGCGATTATTAGGGCTGTTGCTCCTATGTAGCTTCATGGTGTTTGAATGAGGACAGCTACGATTACTAGGGCTATGTGGCTTACTGATGAATATGCGATTAGTGATTTAAGATCTGTTTGACGGAGACAGATTGAGCTCGTTATAATTATACCTCAGAGGGATAATATTAGGAAGGGGTATGCCATAAAGTTGGTTGTTGGGTTTAGTAGGGTAGTAATTCGTAACATGCCGTAGCCTCCTAGTTTGAGTAGTACGGCTGCGAGGACTATCGAGCCAGCAATTGGGGCTTCTACATGGGCTTTTGGTAGTCATAGGTGTAGGCCGTATAGGGGTATCTTTACCATGAAAGCTATTATGCACGCTAATCATAGAAGGGAGTTACTTCAGGAGTTTGTTAGTGGACTAGATCAGTGTTGGATCAGGAGAATATTTAAAGATCCTAGAATATTTTGTAGGTAAATTAATGCGACGAGGAGTGGGAGAGATCCTACTAGGGTATAGAATAGGAAGTACAGACCTGCGTTCAGTCGTTCTGTTTGACCCCCTCACCGTGTAATAATGATTAAGGTGGGTACGAGGGTTGCTTCAAATAGGATATAAAAGAGGATTAGTTCTGTGGCCGAAAATGTTATAATTAGGAAGATTTGAAGTAGAATTAGTATAGTAATATATAGTTTTTTCCGTGTATAAGATTCTTTGATTAGGTGAAATTGGCTGGCAATAATTATCAGTGGGAGAAGTCATATGGTTAGTATTAGGAGTGGGGTTGACAGCGAGTCTGAAAAGTATGTCAAAGACATGTTTAGGCTGTTGTCATTAAACTGGTTAAGCAGGGGCAGGCCAATTAGGGTAATTATTAGGCTGTATGCTGTGGTGTTAATTCAGATTATACTGTTTTTCGATAGTCAGACTAAAGGGATGAGTATAGTTGTTGGAATGATAATTTTTAGCATTGTAGAAGGTTAAGGTTTTGGACGTGGTCTACTCCGTACGTGTTTGAAACCATGACTAGTAGGGAGAGGCCCAAGGCAGCTTCGCAAGCTGCGAATACTAATAGGATAATGGGGATTATGTTGGCTAAGATTAGGTGGGAGTTGAGGATTGTTACTGCTATTGTTACGAATAGGGATAATATTATGCCTTCCAGGCATAGAAGAGATGATATGAGGTGGGATCGGTATATTAGTAGGCCAAGGAGGGAAATTGTAAATGCTAGAGCCATGTTTATGTAGACTAGGGTCATTTGATAATTATGAATATAGTCATAATCTAATGAGTCGAAATCATTTGTTTTTCGTTAAACTAATTATCAGTTATTCAGCTCATTCTAATCCTTTATGAGATCATTCGTAGGCTAGGCTAATGGCTAGCAGGGAAATTAAGGTGAGTGATATAATAAGTATAATTTTTAGGTTGTCTGTTTGGGAGGCTCATGGGAGTGGGAGGAGTAGGGCGATTTCTAGATCAAAGAGAAGGAATGTAATTGCTACAAGAAAGAATTTTATTGAGAAAGGAAGACGGGCAGATCCCATGGGATCGAAGCCACATTCATAGGGGCTCGACTTTTCAGCGTATGAGTTTATTTGTGGTATTCAAAAGGCAATTAGGACTAGTAAAGATGCAAGTAGTGTATTGATGAATAATGTTAATATCAGGTTTATTACTCTTTTTCGGGGTATACCGAAGCTAATTGATTGGAAGTCAATTGTACTGTTTATACTAAAAGGGTAAGAGCCTCATCAATAGATGGATACATACAGGAATAGTCATACTACATCTACGAAATGTCAGTATCAAGCAGCGGCTTCGAAGCCGAAGTGGTGTTTTGAGGTAAAGTGGAATTTCAGTTGTCGAATGAAACATACTAGAAGGAATGTGGAGCCAATGATTACGTGTAAGCCGTGGAATCCGGTGGCTATAAAGAATGTGGATCCGTACACTCCGTCTGCGATTGTGAATGGGGTTTCGTAATACTCTGAGGCTTGGAGTAGGGTAAAATAAGCGCCTAAGAGGATTGTAATGAGAAGTGCTTGTAGCATGCTCTTGCGGTTGCCTTCTATTAGGCTATGGTGGGCTCAGGTGATGGATACGCCCGAGGCTAAGAGAACTGATGTATTTAGGAGTGGGACTTCTAGGGGGTTTAGGGGGTGGATACCGGTAGGTGGTCAGCAGCCTCCCAGTTCTGGGGTTGGAGCGAGGCTTGAGTGATAAAAGGCTCAGAAGAAGCCGATGAAGAAGAAGACTTCGGATAGGATAAATAAGATTATTCCATATCGTAGGCCCTTTTGGACAATGGGTGTGTGATGCCCTTGAAAGGTGCTTTCCCGTACGATATCTCGTCATCATTGATATATAGTTAACATATTAGCTGATAGGCCGAGTATTAGTAGAAGAGTCGAGTTGAAGTGGAATCATATAACTAGACCAGATGTTAGTAGTAGGGCTGACAGGGCTCCTGTAAGGGGTCATGGGCTTGGGTTTACTATGTGGTATGCGTGGGTTTGGTGGGTCATTAGGTGTTGTCGTGTAGATATAGGCTAACTAGCAGGGTAAATACGTAAGCTTGGATTAGGGCCACAGCAAATTCGAGGATTGTTAGTAAGACGAGAATAATGAATGTAATGAATGATGTTAACATGTTGATGTTCAGTAGTGCTAGGGTTGCTCCTCCGATAAGGTGGATTAGTAGGTGACCAGCAGTGATGTTTGCAGTTAACCGTACCGCTAGGGCTATGGGTTGAATAAATAAGCTGATAGTTTCGATAATAATTAGTATAGGGATTAGGGGGACAGGGGTTCCTTGGGGGAGGAAGTGGGCAAGTGATGCTTTTGTTTTGTGGCGGAACCCTAGGGCTACTGTTCCTGCTCAGAGGGGGATGGCCATTCCCAGGTTTATCGACAGTTGGGTTGTTGGTGTGAAGGAGTGTGGGAGAAGGCCTAGTAGGTTGGTTGAACCGATGAATAAAATAAGTGATATAAGTATTAGGGATCATTTTTGGCCGGTGTGGTTGTGGATTGATATTATTTGTTTGGCCGTTAGGTGAAGGATTCATTGTTGAATTGCAATCAGGCGGTTGTTGATTAGTCGATTAGATGATGGAAACAGGATAGTTGGGAATATAATGATCAGGGTGACAACAGGTAGGCCTATTATCGTAGGGGTAATGAAAGAGGCGAATAGATTTTCGTTCATTTGTCTTCTCATGGGGTTGGATGTTTTGTTGATTTTGTGATGGTTGGCTCCGGGTTTTGGTGGTATACGTTTTTTGAAACCTTTAGTTGTATAATGATGTATAGTGTGAGGAGCATTGATACGATAGTAATAAATCATGTAGATGTGTCGAGTTGCGGCATTTCATTAAGGGGAGGTTGGCGCTCCCACTCTTTAACTTAAAAGGTTAACGCTTGAAAATTAGCTTCTTAATGAGTTTATAGTATGGATGAGGATCATTTTTCGAAGTATTTTAGTGGAACTAGTTCGAGGACAATTGGTATGAAGCTATGGTTAGATCCACAAATTTCGGAGCACTGACCATAGTATAGGCCTGGTCGTGTGGATAGAAGGGTTGTTTGATTGAGGCGCCCCGGGATTGCGTCTGTTTTTAGGCCTAATGAGGGGACAGCTCATGAGTGTAGTACGTCTTCAGATGAGATTAGTATTCGGATAGTTAATTCTATTGGTAATACTACCCGATTGTCAACTTCCAGTAGGCGCAGTTCTCCTGGTTTTAGGTCTTGTGTTGGGATTATGTAGGAGTCGAAGGTAAGGTCCTCATAGTCTGTATATTCGTAGCTTCAGTATCATTGGTGACCCATAGTTTTTACAGTTAAATACGGATTATTGATTTCATCCATTATATAGAGAATTCGGAGGGATGGAAGGGCGATTATGATTAGGATTATCGCCGGTAGAATAGTTCAGATGGTTTCTACTTCTTGTGCGTCTATTGTACTGGTGTGAGTCAGGCTGGTTGTAAGCATGACTGAAATTAGATAAAGCACGAGAGAGCTAATAAGAAAGACAATTATCAGTGCATGATCATGAAAGTGGAGAAGTTCTTCTATGATGGGGGATGTTGCGTCTTGGAAGCCTAGTTGGAAGGGGTATGCCATGGAGGTATATAGGGGTTTAACCTATAACTTAACTTTGACAAAGTTATGTAATTTTTACTAATACCTCTCTAGTAGAGAAAGACATAGTGGTTATGGTGTTGGCTTGAAACCAATTGCAGGGGGTTCGAATCCTTCCTTTCTTATTTTGGGTTTACGTATGTAGGTTCCTCAAATGTGTGGTATGGTGGAGGGCACCCGTGAAGTCATTCTAGGTTTAGGGTTGATAATTCTACGGTTGAGACTTCTCGTTTTGATGCGAAGGCCTCTCAGATCATGAAGACCATAAGAATTACTGCGGTAAGGGAGATAAATGAGCCTATGGAAGATACGGTATTTCATGTGGTATATGCATCTGGGTAATCTGAGTAACGTCGTGGTATACCAGATAGGCCTAGGAAGTGTTGTGGGAAAAATGTCATATTTACACCAACGAATATGATGAGGAAGTGAATTTTCGCTCAAGTTGAATTTAGTGTGTAACCTGAGAATAGTGGGAATCAGTGGACAAATCCTCCTATAATAGCGAATACGGCTCCTATTGACAGGACATAGTGAAAATGTGCTACCACATAATATGTGTCGTGAAGTACAATGTCGAGGGATGAGTTAGCTAGGACGATTCCTGTGAGGCCTCCAACTGTAAAGAGGAAGATAAAGCCTAACGCTCAGAGTATTGCTGGTGACCATTTAATATTTCCTCCGTGTAGTGTGGCCAGTCAACTAAATACTTTAACACCCGTAGGAATAGCGATGATTATAGTTGCTGAAGTAAAATATGCTCGTGTGTCGACATCTAGGCCGACTGTGAATATGTGGTGGGCTCACACGATAAAACCTAGGAATCCAATTGATATCATGGCTCATACCATACCCATGTATCCGAACGGTTCTTTCTTTCCAGAATAATAAGTAACAATGTGTGAAATTATTCCGAAGCCTGGTAGAATGAGAATATATACTTCGGGGTGCCCAAAGAATCAAAAGAGGTGTTGATACAGAATAGGATCCCCTCCTCCTGCAGGGTCGAAAAAGGTGGTGTTGAGGTTTCGGTCTGTTAGCAGTATTGTGATTCCGGCGGCGAGTACCGGTAGGGACAGGAGAAGAAGGACGGCTGTGATCAGTACGGATCAGACAAATAGGGGGGTTTGGTATTGGGATAGGGCTGGTGGTTTTATATTAATAATTGTGGTAATAAAATTAATTGCTCCTAGGATAGATGAGACCCCTGCCAAGTGAAGTGAGAAGATTGCTAGGTCTACAGAGGCTCCAGCATGGGCTAGATTACCAGCTAGGGGTGGATATACCGTTCATCCTGTTCCGGCTCCAGCTTCTACTGTTGAGGAGGCTAATAGAAGAAGAAAAGATGGGGGTAGAAGTCAAAAGCTCATGTTGTTCATTCGAGGGAATGCTATGTCTGGGGCTCCGATTATTAGGGGAATGAGTCAATTTCCGAAGCCTCCAATTATAATGGGTATAACTATAAAGAAAATTATTACAAATGCATGAGCCGTAACAATTACATTATAGATCTGGTCGTCGCCCAGTAAAGTCCCTGGTTGGCCTAGTTCCGCTCGGATTAATAGGCTGAGGGCGGTACCTACTATCCCTGCTCAGGCGCCAAATAGAAGGTACAGGGTCCCGATATCTTTATGATTGGTTGAGAAAAGTCAACGGTTTATGAACATAGGTAAAATGGCTGAGTAGTAGGCATTAGACTGTAAATCTAAAGACAGAGGTGTAAGGCCTCTTTTTACCAAGTCCCGTAGTGTTATGAGACATGTCGAATTGCAAATTCGGAGAGGCAGCTTAAATCCTGCCGGGGCTTCTCCCGCCTTTTTTTTTTGCGGCGGGAGAAGTAGATTGAAGCCAGTTGTATAGGGTGTTTAGCTGTTAACTAAAGTTTCGTGGGGTTGGAGCCCACCAATCTAGTAAGGGCTTAGCTTAATGAAAGTGGTTGATTTGCATTCAATTGATGTGGGGTGTAGTCCCGCAGTCCTTAGTATCAGAAACTAAATGTAGTCCATTTACTTAGAGCTTTGAAGGCTCTTGGTCTTTTGTTAACCTAAGTTTCTATTCAAGCAAGGCTAGGATTGGAGATAGTGGTAGGATGAGGGTGGAGAGAATAATTAGGGGTGCCAAGAGGGTTGTTGGGTTTAAGTGTCCAAATTGTCATTTAATTTTTATGTTATTTGTGGATGGGAATATTGTTAGGGATGTGGAGTATGTTAGGCGTATGTAGAAATATAAGTTTAAGAGTGCTGTGATGGCCATGGTGGTTGGCATAATAATGCTGTCATTTTTTGTTAGTTCTTGGATAATTATTCATTTTGGTAGAAAACCTGATAGTGGGGGTAGGCCTCCTAGTGATAGTATTGTTGTTAGGATAGCTGTGGTGAGTAGGGGTGTTTTGTTCCATGTGTGGGATAGGGATAGTGTTGTTGTTGTTGAGTTTAGTATGAATATCACGAATGTTGTAGTTGTTAGTAGAATATAAATTGCTAGATTTAGTAGGGCTATGGTAGGGTTATATGTTATGATGGCTGTTATTCATCCTATATGGGCGATGGACGAGTAGGCTATAATTTTTCGTAGTTGAGTTTGGTTGAGTCCTCCTCAGCCCCCGATGGCAATGGATATTATTGACATAGTAAGGAGCAGGTTTGTGTTGAGTGTTGGGGAAAGTTGATATAGAATTGATATTGGGGCTAGTTTTTGTCAGGTTAGAAGAATTAAGCCAGAGGAGAGTTTAATGCCTTGTGCTACTTCTGGAACTCAGAAGTGGAATGGTGATAGGCCTAATTTTATGGCTAAGGCTAGAGTTATAATAATGGATGTTGTTGGGTCTAGGGGTTTGGTGATGGACCATTGACCAGAGTAGACTAGGTTTGATAACAAAGCTAATATTAGTAGTATTGATGCGGTTGCCTGCGTTAGGAAATACTTTGTGGAGGCTTCTATGGACCGTGGGTTATACTTTTTTATTAGGATTGGGATGATAGCTAATATATTCATTTCGAAGCCGATTCATACTATAAGTCAGTGGGAGCTTGTTATTACGATTATAGTTCCTAGTATGACGGTTAGTATAATTATAGTGAAAATTAGGGGGTTTATTAGTACGGGAAGGATATGAACCACCATTTTCGGGGTATGGGCCCGATAGCTTATTTAGCTGACCTTACTTAGAATATGGTGTAACATGGTAGCACTAAGATTTTTGAATTCTTTGGAGTAGGTTCGAGTCCTATTATTCTAGAAATAAGGGGGTTTTCACCTCTATGATTTACTCTATCAAAGTAACTCTTTTGTCAGACATATTTCTTATGTTTGTGGTGGGATGCTTGCTATAGTGATTGGTATGGCGACATGTCACATGCATAGGGCCAGTGTGAGGGGGAGAAAATTCTTTCACAGTAGATGCATTAGTTGGTCATATCGGAATCGTGGATAGGATGCTCGGATTCATAGGAAGAGCACAGTTAGTAAGAGGACTTTGATGGTTAGGTTAATGGAGTGTAGTTCTGGTATAAGGGGATTGTGATATGCGCCTATAAATAGGGTTGCGGTGAGGATGTTTATTATGATAATGTTGGCATATTCAGCTATAAAGAAGAGGGCGAATGGTCCTCCGGCATATTCTACGTTGAAACCTGATACTAGTTCTGATTCTCCTTCGGTTAAGTCAAATGGGGCTCGGTTCGTTTCTGCTAGTGTGGAGATGAATCATATTATGGCTAGTGGCCATGAGGATAAAATAAGCCAGGTATATTCTTGAGTAATAATTAATGTTGAGAGTGAAAATGATCCGCTTAGGAGTAAGACTGATAATAAAATAATTGCCAGGGTGACTTCATAGGAGATGGTTTGTGCTACCGCCCGTAGGGCACCAATTAATGCGTATTTTGAGTTTGAGGCTCAGCCGGATCATAGGATTGAGTAGACGGCTAGGCTAGACAGGGCTAATATAAATAATACGGCTAGATTTATGTTGATTAGGGGGTGTGGTATGGGTAGGGGGATTCACATTGTTAGAGCGAGGGTGAGTGCTAGGATGGGGGCAATAATAAATATAGAGGGGGAGGATGTGAGTGGGCGCAGGGGTTCTTTTGTGAACAATTTTACGGCATCGGCTGCGGGTTGAAGAAGTCCATATGGGCCAACTACGTTAGGTCCTTTTCGGAGTTGTATGTAACCTAGCACTTTTCGTTCGATCAGGGTGAGGAATGCTACGGCCAATAAGATGGGAATGATTAATGCTAGGAGGTTAATAATAAACATGTTGTTAGGGAGAGGAGTTGAACCTCTGATTGTAAAAGCTTAAGTTTTATGCAATTGCCGGGCTCTGCCACCCTAACGTGGGCCCTGTTCTCGGGCTTGGCTTATGTAGTTTGCTACTAGATTTAGATTATATCATCTATTGGTTTAGAAGGCGCTTATGTTAAGTTGGCCTTGTTTCTCTTGTCCTTTCGTACTGGGAGGAACACAGAATAGATAGAAACCGACCTGGATTACTCCGGTCTGAACTCAGATCACGTAGGACTTTAATCGTTGAACAAACGAACCATTAATAGCGGCTGCACCATTGGGATGTCCTGATCCAACATCGAGGTCGTAAACCCTATTATCGATATGGACTCTCAAATAGGATTGCGCTGTTATCCCTAGGGTAACTTGTTCCGTTGATCAAAAGAGTTTTTGGATCACTAAGTGATTGTGGACTTTGACTCGTCAGTCTTAGTTGAAATCACTCGGAAGTTATTTTGTTTTCCGAGGTCACCCCAACCGAAATTGTTGATCCAGCAGAAGGTTAATTTATTTTCCTTGGAAATGTGAAGTGTTGTTCTGTGGGTCAATTAATTAAAGCTCCATAGGGTCTTCTCGTCTTATTTGTGAATTCCCGCCTCTTCACGGGAAGGTCAATTTCACTGATTGGAAGTAAGAGACAGTAAAACCCTCGTGTGGCCATTCATACAAGTCCTTATTTAGAGAACAAATGATTATGCTACCTTTGCACGGTCAGGATACCGCGCCGGTTTAACGGAAGTCACTGGGCAGGCAGTGCCTCCAATAATTGTTATGCTGGAGGTGATGTTTTTGGTAAACAGGCGGGGTTTATGTTTGCCGAGTTCCTTTTACTTCTTTTAATCTTTCCTTTGTGCACTCCTGTGTTGGGTTAACAGTTGAATTAACAAATGGTTTAGTTGTGGTGTTGTATTTATTTTGCTGTTAATTATCAGTGGGGCATCCGCTCTGATATAGGCTTGTGCAGGGAGAAATTAATTCTTGTTACTCATATTAACAGTATTTCTTCTATTTTGTAATAGAATAGTCCAGTATTAAGTTAGGGGATCGCAGATGTTTGCTTGGAATTGGGATTAATAAGGTCGTTGAGCTTGAACGCTTTCTTAATTGATGGCTGCTTTTAGGCCAACTATGGGGGTTTTTGGGGCTTACCCTCTAATTAAGGTTGTATCCTAATTCTAAAAGGCTGTACCCTTTTAGATTATATTTTAAGTCTGCATTTTAGCTATTAATTTTTTAGGCAGGGCTTAAAGTTGAACTAAAATTCTGTCCTGGACAACCAGCTATCACCAGGCTCGATAGGTTTTTCACCACTACCTAAGAGTCTTCTCACTATTTTGCCACATAGACGAGTTTGCTCTTTAGCTGCTCTTGGGTAGCTCGTCTGGTTTCGGGTTGTTTGGCTAAAATTCTTTTTGTCAAATAATTCTAGTTAAATCATTATGCAAAAGGTACAAGGGGTAAGCTTTGCTGTTAATTACTTTTAATTAATCTTTCATCTTTCCCTTGCGGTACTTCACTCTATAGCGCCGATTAAAATTTCTATCTCCTATACTTTTATTAGGGTGAATGTTTTAATTTATCTTAGAATATAGTTGGGTTTGGTGTTGTGTGGGCTAGCATTTGTTCAAAGTGGCCATTGTTGTGTGGCATCTCCTGGGTGTAAGCCGGGTGCTTTTATATAAGCTACGCTTTGATTTGTCCAAGCGCACTTTCCAGTACGCTTACCTTGTTACGACTTATCTCCTCTCACATGTGTGTACACTTGTTAATAGGGTTAGCTAGTTGTATCTTGGTGCTTGAGGAGGGTGACGGGCGGTGTGTGCGTGCTTCATGGCCTTATTCAATTAAGCTCTCTATTCTTAATTTACTACTAAATCCTCCATCCGTTTTCGGTTTCACGAAAAGTTTCGTTTATGTTCTATGTTAGAAAATGTAGCCCATTTCTTCCCAACTCATAGGCTACACCTTGACCTAACGTTTTTATGTTGCATAATTTTGCTTACTGTAATTCCTTTTTAGGGTTTGCTGAAGATGGCGGTATATAGGCTGTATTAGCAAGAGTTGGTGAGGTTTATCGGGGTTTATCGATTACAGAACAGGCTCCTCTAGAGGGATATAAAGCACCGCCAAGTCCTTTGAGTTTTAGGCTGTTGCTAGTAGTACTCTGGCGAGTAGTATTGTTGTGATTACTACTTGAGTTTAGGGCTAAGCATAGTGGGGTATCTAATCCCAGTTTGTGTCTTAGCTATCGTATGTCGGATCCATTTAAAGTCACTTTCGTGGTTTATTTTTGTCTAAGCTGGAGCTTTCTACGGCACAGTTTAGATTTAACTTTATTGGGAATGGGGCTCTTTGATACGTTTTACGCCGTAGATCTATTAACTTGGGTTAATCGTATGACCGCGGTGGCTGGCACGAAATTTACCAACCCTTTGTTAGTATGACTTAGTCGAACTTTCGTTCATGGCTAAATTTTTATCACTGCTGTATCCCGTGGGGGTGTGGCTAGGCAAGGTGTCGTGAGCTACTGTGTAGTGTGCTTGATACCCGCTCCTTTATGATCACTGGTGATTTGGAGGGCATTTTCACTGGAGTGCGGATACTTGCATGTGTAATCCTACTAAGAGTTAATAGAAAGGCTGGGACCAAACCTTTGTGTTTATGGAGCATGAGATACTCATCTAGGCATTTTCAGTGCCTCGCTTTACTTGTTAAGCTACATTAAC